GTCTTTCTTAATTCTAATTCGAAAATAAAAAGAAAAAATAATGCCTATAGGAGACAGTAGAAGGATTAATTAGTTATTTCTTGCATTGCCCCCAATATGCCAATATTAACACTAATGGTACGTAAATGTAACTCATTGTTTAAACAACTATTCAGCGTTCCTAAAGCTCCTTGTAAGGCTTGTTGTAAAACCCATTGTTGGACTTGATTAATCGCCCTTTGTTGTTCAAAACGAAGAGTTTCCTTGTTGTTATTTTCTTGTTGTTCCAAAGTCGTATAAATGGAATTAATCAAATTCAATTTGTCCCGTTCTATCGCAGAGTATTCATTCACTCGATACTGATCTGCGTCTATTTCTACTTTACGTAAGCGAGCCCGGGCTTTTTCCAACTGTTCAATGGCTCCCTCGCATAATTCTTCGGAATTTCGAATAGTATTCAAGATTCGCTGCTTTCGATTATCTAATAAATCACTTAATGAAAGTAGATTATTTCCATTCCTTTCCAAATTTCCATGATCCCTTCCCGAACCAAACATGAATTTTTCGATTCATTTGGCTCTCACGCTCAATTACTTCAATTACGTATTTTGTATGGTAAATTCATATATCTTTTTTTGAATGTAATGAGCCTATCCTCTATTCTCTCGTCATATTCCAAAAGAACAAATTCTTGAAAGGAATCACGAATCCAAGACAAAAAGATTCGGAGGACTCTTCTGACCAAACAAAAACTATGTAATTGTCAGCAAAGTTGTTTAGTTTTCTTTTTGCAATCCAAAAACGGTTTCTTACTTTAAGACACAATAATAGATAGGTTGTCCATTCAGCATTGTCTAAAAAGGGAATCAAATCCAATTAAGTAGTTTCAATCAGTTTATCGATATGAGTGTTCTATAGCAATAAAATGATTTTTTTTTTGAAGCCATCTCTATATTAACATATATATAATAACAGAGGGGTAGAAAGAATACCAAGCCGCGTCTGGACTTCAAATGATTTAGCTTTAACCATGTTACTGATCCCACATTATTAGGTGATAGAGAATCAAAGTCTATTGACCAATGAATTACGAAATGCTATGGTTCTTCCCTATGATTTCTGAATTGATTTCATTTATTTAGAAGGAATTCGCAAGCTCATGCACCTTTCGTTCCTAGTTATAACGGAAAAAGTACAGCTGGTTGGATCCAGCCTATTCTTGAAAGAAACAACTCGCACACACTCCCTTTCCAAAAAAGATCAATACCCCAATCACTACACTTAGATTTATTGGATTTGTTGCTAAAATATCGGTATTAAACCCGAAACTCCCGGCGAATGGCCAGTGGCCTAAAGAAAGGAAAGCATCGGTTACATTTTTCATATGATCTCCTCTTATAGATAGACTCAAAAATCGAACAGAAGTCTTTTTGTATCACTTTGTATCACTTCGCCCCCTTTCTATGGGGGGATCTTGGTTGGGTACTGACGCAATTAATCAAGAGGATAATCATTCTTATTTTCTCATTTCTTCCTATTTAGAAATCGACTCGAAAATCTATTTGATTTTCGAAGAAATTCTTAATTCCCTGCTGCAACCCTTGGCCTGCTTGGACTACAAAGGGGAAGGCTGAAAGCGAGTCGGCATGCTAATTCCTCATCCGCAAATCAGCCCTTCCCGTGGGTTATTTTTTCAACGAATGAGGAATTGTAAGAATGAAATCTTGCTAGAATTTGAAAAAGCAAAGCAGAAGGAAAAGGCAATCCAAAATGAAAAAAAGGTTTTCATATTTCTAAGATTAAACAAAAGGATTCGCAAATAAAAGTGCTAATGCGACAACCAGGCCATAAATGGTTAAAGCTTCCATAAAAGCTAGACTAAGTAACAAAGTACCTCGTATTTTCCCCTCCGCCTCCGGCTGTCTTGCGATACCTTCTACCGCTTGGCCCGCAGCAGTACCTTGACCAACTCCAGGTCCAATAGAAGCAAGCCCTACAGCCAATCCAGCAGCAATAACGGAAGCGGCAGAAATCAGTGGATTCATGATAAGTTCCTCGTCCCAAAAAAAGAAATGGTTAATGATACACTCACCCAATGAATTATGATTTAATTCTTCCCTCGCTACGATTCATCCAGTCGAAATAACTACGAACTTCGCATAGGAGACTCTCCGCATAAATTCACATTCGGAGGTCAAATTAGATCGATCGTTAATTCCTATCGAACTAGCTAATATACCATATACATGTATTTCTTTCCTAATGGAAACCAACCCTTCATCCATCTTAGAGCCAATCGGATTTGAGAATCATTCGTCGAAACAGCTACAAGAGTTGCCTTAGCGCCATTCAATTCGATCCCCTCTTCGAACCAGCCCATTTTTGATTTTTTAGAAATTCCGTTTTTGTAAATTCTTCTTTCCCGCTCTTTATCATGATCCTGCATGGATACAATCAAAAAGGACAAATTGATTAGTACAGACTCATTGCGTAAAAAGTGATTGATCAAAGTTCATTCCATTTAGTATTTATGAAAAATTTTTCGGCCCCTCATTGAATCAAATCAATTGAAAAGGAAATCATTCTAGTTGACGATTGGGATTGGTCAACCCATAGAAAAAATATTCAAAAATATTCATTGAAGGGAGATATCGATATAAGTGGACCAAAGGCAAATTTTTGGCAAAAGATCTTTTCGATCTCTTTCCTTTTTTTTTACAATTATCTGTTCAATAGCCTAATCTTTTTTGCTATTACTCTAAATCGTATATAGTTTATTGTTTTTTCGAAGTCGATTAGTTTGAGTCGCGCCTATATTGCCTTCGGCGAAGCTAAAAAAAGACTCTTTCGAAAACTAGTCAATGGTGGCCCTCCATGGATTCACCTATATAAGCCGCGGCTAAAGTTGCAAAAATAAGAGCTTGGATACCACTTGTAAATAATCCAAGGAACATGACAGGGATAGGAACCACTAAAGGTACTAACGAAACAAGAACAACAACGACTAATTCATCAGCTAATATATTTCCAAACAGGCGAAAACTAAGTGATAAGGGCTTTGTGAAATCTTCTAAGATGTTAATAGGTAAAAGGATTGGAGTTGGTTGAATATATTTCCCGAAATAAGCTAACCCTTTTTTAGTAAGACCCGCATAGAAATATGCCACTGACGTGAGTAAAGCCAAAGCAACCGTAGTATTTATATCATTCGTGGGTGCGGCTAACTCCCCGTGAGGTAATTGTATGATTTTCCAAGGTAAAAGAGCGCCCGACCAATTAGAAACAAAAATAAAGAGAAACATAGTTCCAATAAAAGGAACCCAAGGACCGTATTCTTCTCCAATTTGAGTTTGACTCACATCTCGAATGAATTCAAGGACATATTCGAAGAAATTCTGAACGCCGGTCGGAATGGTTTGTGGTTTCCGAACAGCTAGCGCAGCGGAACCTAATAAGATAGCAATTACAACCCACGAAGTAATCAGTACTTGGCCGTGAACTTGGAAACCCCCGATTTTCCAATAGAAATGTTGGCCTACTTCCACACCGGATAGCTCGTATAACCCTTTTAGTATGTTGGTGGAACCTGATAAAAGATTCATATTGCTCTCTGACAAAAAGAAAACTTTAAACGAAATTATTTTGATTCAACCATCTTTTTCTTGACTTAACTACTTGAATCGTATATTTGGAATACCAACTAATCACACTCTATAGCCCAGTTCTTTTTATCTCGTTTTTGAGATTCAGAAATAGTAAGCGATTGGATAAATCTATGAGGGTTCCGAAACGACATAAGTTCTTTTTATTCTTATTAATTACGGATTTCTTAGAGACTCAGAACGGCCCTCACGAATTGCGAATACTAATTTGTTAAGAATAAATCGGAGGGAAGAGATAGAATCATCATTCGCTGGAATCGAAATATCTGCGAGATTGGGGTCACAATTTGTATCGATTAAACAAATTGTTGGAATTCCTAAAGTGATACATTCCCGAAGGGCCGTATATTCTTCGTGCTGATCAACAACGATTACAATATCGGGTAAGTCTGTCATATATTTAATCCCGCCAAGATATCTTTGCAAGTGCGATAATTGTCTTTTCAAGATGGCCGCATCTCGTTTCGGAAGACGATCCAATCTTCCTGTTTTTTGTTTGGTTCTCAAGTCTCTAAACTTCTGAAGTCTCGTTTCTGTAGTCGACCAATTCGTTAACATCCCGCTGAGCCATTTTTTATTAACATAATGACACCGAGCCCTTATTGCAGCCCGTAATACTGAATCAGCTGCTTTTTTTTTAGTGCCAACAATTAAGAATTGTTTTTTCCTACTGGCTGCATCAAAAACCAAATCACAAGTTTCTGATAAAAAACGAGCAGTTTTAATAAGATTTGTAATATGCCTACCTTTACGCTTTGCAGAGATATAAGGTGCCATTTTAGGATTCCATTTTCGAATATCATGGCCAAAATGAACTCCCGCTTCCATCATCTCTTCCAAATTTATGTTCCAATATCTTCTTGTCATTTCTCCCCACACTCCTCCCTCTTTTTGTTTTTTTTTTTCAAAAAACAAAAAGAGACGAGGTACCCTGAAAAAAAAATTGTTCCGATGGAACCTTCCCTTCTACCAGAGATTGGCCCGAAAGACAGGGCCAAGCCATTCTTCTTTTCTATTCATTATTATTTTGATTACTCTTACCAAATCAAATGACTGGATCAAATCCAAATATAGATCCTTTTAAAATCAAAATGGTGAATCGGCTCTTAGGAATCAGTAAATACTAGAAATGATTGTTCTGATGTATCGTGGAAATTCTTTGAAAGGAAAGAATCAAATAAGGTTTTGTGGTGAAATAAAATATCTCTCATTTCCCCCTCGAATAGATTCTTCTCTTTTATTTCCAAGGGAAGATGCTTATGTTGCCTTGGAGGGTGCACTAATCCTTTGCCTTTGAATCCAGTACCAACCGGTATCATTCCCCCCAGAACAACGTTCTCTTTCAGGCCTTTCAACCAA